ATCCAACATTTTGAGAAAAGGAGAGATTATCAATCATGGAAAAATCGATAGAGAAAAAGAAGCCGGCTATCGGAATCGAACCGATGACCATCGCATTACAAATGCGATGCTCTAACCTCTGAGCTAAGCGGGCTCACATAACAGAAATAGAAATAGTATAACAAATAGAAATAGTGTATAGGAATTCAGGAAACTGCTGGATCTTAGTTTAGGGCTATTAGCTATTAATTTAATATGAACTATATAGTTCATAGTTCTATTGTTATATCTATATCATTATATCTATATTATTAGTTATAACTAATATAACTAATAATATAGAACTAGATATGACTAAATAGAATTAATAGAATTCTATTTTTCTAATAGATATTTTTCTAATAGAAATATATGACTAATTAGTATATGACTAATTAGTAGAATTTTCATTCTATCATATTAATTACATTAATTATTATTTATACATTCTATTTTTTTTTTTATGCATTTTATACATTTTATTTATATATTTATACATTCTATTTATATTTTTTAATATGTATATATATGTTAATGAATATGTATATATATATGTTAATGAATATGTATATATATATATATATTAATGATAATTTTAAATTATAAACTATGATTATAAAAAATCTAATTATTTCTTAATATAAAATTGATTTATTTCTTAAAGTAAAGCAGTTATAGCAATAATTATAGCGTATAGCGAGCGGATCGGTCCTAAGAAAAGATAAGATAAGGATAAAGATACAATCCAAATTAGAATGAGACATTCTTCTGGTTTCATTCGGAAAAGGAAGAGATAGGACGAAAAAAAAAGAAGAATGAATATCGACCGTTCCAGTATTCCAAATCGCACTGTAAAAAAGAAAGGGAGGGAGAAACATATATATATGGGATATATCTATCCATATTGAATTGCAGATACATCAATGATAGAATCATTTCTGATTGAAACAAGGTTTATCCAATAGAAATAAACTGATAGAGGATCGCCAAAAAAATCAAATAGCATACACTTTTTCGATATGGGAATCATTATCTAATGAATTCAACGGTTCCAAAATAAATGAAAGAGATGGGTGGAATTCCAACTGGATCTTGGTCTCAAATCAAAAGGGGATATGGCGAAATTGGTAGACGCTACGGACTTGATTGGATTGAGCCTTGGTATGGAAACCTACTAAGTGGTAACTTCCAAATTCAGAGAAACCCTGGAATTAAAAATGGGCAATCCTGAGCCAAATCTTTATTTTGAGAAAACAAGGGTTTATAAAACTAGAATAAAAAAAGGATAGGTGCAGAGACTCAATGGAAGCTGTTCTAACGAATGGAGTTGACTACGTTGTGTTGGTAGCTGGAATTCCTCTATCGAAATTACAGAAAGGACGGCCCTATATATCTAATACGTACGTATACATACTAACATATCAAACGATTAATCACGACCCGAATCTATCGAATATATATATATATGAAAGAAAAAATTCAGAGTTATTGTGAATCCATTCCAATCGAAGTTGAAGGAAGAATCGAATATTCAGTGATCAAATCATTCATTCCAGAGTTTGATAGATCTTTTGAAAAACTGATTAATCGGACGAGAATAAAGAGAGAGTCCCGTTCTACATGTCAATACCGACAACAATGAAATTTATAGTAAGAGGAAAATCCGTCGACTTTAGAAATCGTGAGGGTTCAAGTCCCTCTATCCCCAACAAAAAAGTCCATTTTACTTCCTAACTATTTATCCTCTTTTTTTCATCAGTGGTTCAAACAAAATTCACTATCTTTCTTTCTCATTCACTCTACTCTTTCACAAAAGGATCCGAAGAGAAATCTTTGGATCTTATCCCAATTTGGATAGATACGATACTTGTACAAATGAACATATATGGGCAAGGAATCTCTATTATTGAATCATTCACAGTCCATATCATTATCCTTACATTTTTTAGATAAAATTTTTTAATACTTTATTTTATTTAATACTTTACTTTATTTAGATTTAGTCCCTTTAATTGACATAGATACAAGTACTCTACTAGGATGATGCACGGGAAATGGTCGGGATAGCTCAGTTGGTAGAGCAGAGGACTGAAAATCCTCGTGTCACCAGTTCAAATCTGGTTCCTGACACATGAATAATATATCGGATAGATATTCATACAAATTAATTGAGACAGATCAGGATATATATTCGTTAATAGTCAAGAGCATGATACATACTTATTCATCTAGCGTATAGATATATACCTTCATTTTTAGAGATGGGTAAAAAATATATGTATGGTTATGGTAAAGAACTAAAGTGGGATTATGTTCCCTTTTTTTTTTGTTTCTTTTTTCTTTCTTCTTTGTTCATATTGTGCTTTCTCTCACTCAAAAAGAGTGTTAAGTCTTCATATATATATCAAAAAAAAAAAAGAAAAAAGTTTTAAAAAAACTTAAAAAAAGTATAGAGGGGTTGAAGGATAGGAATAGACAGGAT